GGGTCGGGGGAAAGAATAGGAAAGGTGATTTCACTATATTTCTGACCAGGGATGGGCCCTATCACAAGAATATTTTTTTTATTAGGGCGATAGCTCTGAAAAGACAAATTGCCTATCTTTTCTTTCATCTCGGGAGAAATACGATCGGAAGGAGCTAATTCAAAACCCTCCGGTAAAATAAGAACAGCCCCCACATTCAAACCCCCCTTCTTACCATTAGCAAGAACTTGTTTCACTTGCTTATCATAAGGAATTCGAACAACTGCCTCAAATACAGTATCAGGAAGTACCGCCTGTGGAACCTCAATATCCACGGGTTTATTAGCTAAATGGCAATTGGCACATACAATACGTCCAGTTGCTTCTCGTGGATTTTCATAACCCTGCTGCGCAAAAATGGGATATGCACTTGAAATGGATGCCCGAGTTATGATATATATCATGAGCGATACGGAAATAGATCGCGTAATATGTTCCTTTATCCAAGAAAAAGTATTTCTAGTTTGCATGGTCTAATCATTGATCCGAAAATTTCTACAATAAATTGGGTAGGTCGCTAGTATAGTTCCCTATCCACGATTCTGCTATTTATTGGAATCATTTTACTACTATACTATAGTATGAAAATCCCACGTATAGAAAGTTTTTCATACTTATGTAGAACTCAAAAGTAAGAAACATTCTAATTGGATTAATATCGATGGAGCATTTATCAATCATTCAATGAATGATAAATAACTACAAGTGACGGAGATACACGATTTAAATAACGAAAAATCCAATATTTAAAAAGAGTATCCAGAATAACTGGAAAAGTGGAAACAAGACCAGATATAATTTGATCATTATGACCAAACCCAAAATCTTTGTAGACAGAACCAATCATTAGTTCCCAACCGTGGGGTGAATGAAATCCAATACATAAATCGGTTAATAAAAGAATCGAAAAAGCTTTTACTGTATCACTTAAGTTATATAGAAATTCCTGAGCCCAAGAGTTAAGAATAACAAGTTCTTCATTACCTAAAATAGAATAACCGCTTAGAATAAAAAAACAGATTATATTTGTCGAGAAGTGCAAAATCGTATGGAGACGATCCTCGTTGTGTATCTTGATTAATTGGATCGTTTCTTTGTGGATTTTTATAGGAAGCTTTTGTAGATGTGTCTCCGAGTATTCCTTGATCATTTCTTCCAAGAAGAGGATTTCCTCTAATTCTATGAACTTTTCTAGAATACTTTTTTCTTGAATATCATTCAAAAAAATTTCGGATTGACCAGTATTCGACCAATTAGTAACCCAAGATTCCATACTTTTAGTAAATAAGAGAGAAATCCACCAGGGCAAAAATACTATAGATGCAAGATACAAAAGAGGAGTGAATGCTTTCTTTTTTGCCATTTTTCACCTGTGAATTTTTAATTAACCCACTTCAGTTGTCGACTCTATGTGATCGAATATTTCTTTCAATCATGAGTTCTATACAAGGTATCAAACTTATGAATCTATTTTCTTTGTGATTTTGTTTGAATCTAGAAAGAATATAGAAATAGACTAAGACGCCACTTCAAATTCGACTGAAAAATAATAACAAATCGCGTTTTGTTTCCAGATATCTCAATTCATCAAATTCCAAACAAGTGCCTCCTTTCGATGAATGGCCGAAAGAAGTGCTTTAAGGAATCAATATTATTGAGATTTTGAGACGAAAGAACTCCTTTTCTATCAAAATATCCAATCTTTCGAAAAAATTCCAACGATTCCCCATAGTCAAGAATAGAATAATGGAAAGAAATATATTGTGATGATAAAAAATGAGTGGCAAAACAAGACAGAAATGGGCCAGTTATCATTATTAAGACAACCCACTACTCGGTAGTAAAGAACACAAATGAAAGGATAAAAAAAGGGTCGATTGACAAAAAGAAAAGAATTGACAAGATATGATTTATCTACATTGAAAGTATCACTTAGTTATAGAAAAAAACAGGATTCTTGCATTTTTACCTCCTGCTGAGAAAGCATTCGTTCTTCAGCCCAGTTCCTTTTATTCTCAAAAGACTTCAATTGGTACGCGCAAGAAATAGGCCAATTCCGCGGCTTTTTGTTCAATTTCTCGTGGAGTCAAATTCTCATCAGTACGGGTCAACGGAATAGCCCCCCGGCCTCTGATGTCCATATAAAGGACACGACGAACATAAATACCCTCTTTCACTTCTATTCGAACGGATTGAATATCTTTTATAAGGAATCGGAGGAATATGCGACGATTTTTTCCAGGAAATCCCCAACGAAAAATACACACCATTCCTTCCTTTCTATCGAATCGATCATAACCACTACCTACATTCCAGGAAATTGTGCACCACAAATAGGAACTAATAAAGAGACCCGCGATCCCGTAGAAAGACATCACGATCCCTTGTGGAAAAAAAAGGATTTGCTGAGACGGAACAAAAGATATCAAATTTCTACCAAGATAACTGGAAGTTCCAACCAATAAGAATCCTAATGAACCTAAAAAAACGATAAAGGCCCAGCAAAAATTACTTAGTTTTCGAGACCCCGTTATAAGTTCTATCCATATATGTTCTGATCGCCAACTCATACTTGATTCGATTGCATTTTATTGGAATTGAGAGAATACCCCAAATGGTTTTGACTTTACTTTTTTTGTTTCCAAATGAACTCTCATCAACTAGCACTAGTTGGATATGAACTAGCGCTAGTTTGATGGGAATCTTTAGGAGTAATTCATCCGATTGTTTAGATCTAAAATAATAACATACCCTTCATATGATCCCAATATACATATTGATATACATATAGATCCACCGACTTTATCCAGCGATCCTGATCTATTTGAAACTAGCTAGAATTCAGTTACCCACAGATCATTTTCTGCAGGCATAAGAGCTTTTTCTTTCCTTTATGTTCGGCGGAAATCGCACGTTCTACCGTATTTACCGAAATAAATATCTGTGTTAGACTACAAGTCTAAGTTTCAAAAAAACGGATAAGATTGGGTCACCTCAGATCTAAACAATTTTGTTTTTTTGAACATGAAGAAATAAAGAAGCCATTGCAATTGCCGGAAAGACTAGGCCTACTAAAGGCACAAAAATAGAGGGAAAATAGAAAGTTGTCATAAAAGGGGTACCTCGATTTACTATATTGTACCTGTTCTTATTTTTTTTAATATCATATTTTTTATTTATACTAATTATAATTAATAATTGTAATTATTCTGATTCTGAATTCGTAGTTATTATTAATTAATTCCATTTTACAATTTAGAGAGATAAGTATCTAAGTGAGTATATAGAATAAGTCCAAGGACTGTAGAACTCAATAAATGGACTTATTCATCTATTGACACGAAAGATACATATGATAATCCATTTTCTTATTTTTCTTCATTTCTTTGTGTTTTTTTCTTGTCTTCGAATTTAATAAAGAAAGGGTTTCTTACAAATTATCGAAAGATTCGTTAGAATGCGACACACCGGGGATTTTTAATGAAAATGGGATTTTTGGGAAGTATATATCTATTTGAATTGAATTTGATTGTATACTAAGACGAAATTCGTTTTATTTATCCAATTTCACGAAGGGAAGAACTCCCATTTTGATATTGTTGATAGAGACTTCTTAATTAGTAATTGGGAATCTAGGTAAAAAAGAAGAGTTATCCGCAACTTTTGATTCTTTCTACAATTAGATCTTAGGTCACCAAAGAAAACTCCATTCTTAGTTCCTTTGATTCCGATAAGCTAATTACTTGTTTGCTACAAATAAAATAAGTGAACTTAGTGCGCTCTACTTGATTGAATTGGAATTCAAAGGAAAGAAGGCGTGGAGTTTCAATAACTCACCCAGAACGCTTTTTAAAAGATTACGTGGGACAATTAGGTCGAATAAGCCCTTTTGGAATAAATATTCAGCCGCTTGTAAATCTTCGGGTACTGGTTTATTCAATGTTTGTTCAATTACTCTTTTACCCGCAAATGCAATGTAGGAATTTGGTTCGGCAATAATAATATCTCCCAACATACCAAAACTAGCGGTTACCCCACCAGTAGTGGGAGATGTAAGGATTGATACATACAATAACTTTTTATTTGATTGATAATTATATAAGGCAGACGATATTTTAGCCATTTGCATCAAGCTAAAACTTCCTTCTTGCATGCGCGCCCCCCCCGAAGCGCACACTATAATAAGAGGTAGAAATTGATCGGTAGCGCACTCAATCAAACGGGTGATTTTCTCCCCGACTACGCATCCCATACTACCCCCCATAAACTGAAAATCCATAACCCCCATTGCTACGGGAATACCATTTAGTTGACCTACGCCTGTTTGAATAGCCTCAGTTAATCCTGTATTTCTTTGATAAGAATCAATACGATCTTTATAGATCTCCTCCTCCGAATGAAATCCAATGGGATCCAGAGAGACCATGTCTTCATCCATAGGATCCCAAGTGCCGGGGTCGATCGAAGCTTCGATTCTTTCCGAACTACTCATTTTCAAATGATATCCACATTGTTCACAAATATTCATTTTTGATTTCAATAATTTCTTATAATTTAAGAAATAACAATTTTCGCATTGAACCCACAAATTCTTATATTTTTGATTTGCATCGGGATCACTATACCTTTCTCTTAGAGTTAAATCACTACTCTTCGCGCGGGTTCGTATACTGGACCTCCCACCTTCACTACTAGTTTTACGCTTATCAAAAACGCACCTCGAAATGTAACTATCACTTGTATCAATAAAGATTTGAGACTGAAAATAACTATCAATGCAACTAGTAATGTGATTATTCCAACTAGATTGAGTATCATACGTGTAACGATTGTATAAGGAATCTTCATTCGTAGATCCATTATTCATAGAACTCGAATTGCGATAACTAGAAAAAGCACTTTCTAGTTCACTCAGAAAGGAATGATCATTGTCAATCTCAAAAATCTGATTTTCAATATCA